ACGGTGTTCAATTATCAGAAACCGAATTTCCTAAAAATTGGTTAAGCGACGGTATTCAGATAAAGATCCTATTTCCTTTCTGTCTGAAACCGTGGCACAGATCTAAGCTACAATCACATCCTAGAGATTCCATGAAAAAGAAAGGTAAAAAAGAAAATTTTTGTTTTTTAACAGTTTGGGGAATGGAAGCTGAATTACCTTTTGGTTCTCCCCGACAACTACCTTCCTTTTTTGAACCTATTTGGAAACAACTTGAAAAAAGACTTATAAAAGTGAAAAAAAAACGTTTTCTAGCCCTAAAAATTATAAACGAAAGAGCAAAATGGTTTCGAAAAGTATCAAAAGAAAAAACAAGATGGGTTAGAAAAATAGTTCGATTTATAAAAAGAATAATGAAAGAACTTAAAAAAGTAAGTCTAATTCCATTATTTGGATTGAGGGAAGTATATGAATCGAATACAAAAAAAAAAAAATCAAAAATAAGTAATCATATAAATCATGAATCGTCCATTCGAATTAGATCTGCGGATTGGACAAATTATTCACTGACAGAAAAAAAGATGAAAGATCTGGCTGATAAGACAAATACAATCAGCAATCAAATCGAAAAAATAACAAAAGAAAAAAAAAATCTATTTATAACTACGTATATAAACATTAGTCCTAACGAAACAACTTGTGATGATAAAAGATTAGAATCACCAAAAAAGATTTGGCAGATATTAAAAAGAAGAAGTGCTCGACTAATGCGCAAATATCACTATTTTTTTTATTTGTTTATTGAAAGGATATACAAAGATATTTTTTTACGTATCATTAATATTCCCAGAATACATGTCAAAATTTTACTTCAATTAAAAAACAAAATAACGGATAATTCCAATGATGAAACAAATAAAAAAGGATTTTATATTGATCAAAATCAAAAAAATAAAATTTATTTTATTTCGACTATAAAAAAGTTTATTTCTAATATTAGAAATAAAAATTCGCAGATTTTTTGTGACCTTTCTTCGTTGTCACAGGCATATGTATTTTACAAATTATCACAAGCCCAAGTTATCAACAAGCATTACTTGAAATTTTTATTTCAATATCACGGAACAATTCCTTTTATTAAGGATAGAATAAAAAAAGATTTTTTTGGAACACACGGAATATTTCATTTCGAATCAAGGTATAATAAACTTAGCGGTTTTAAAATGAATGAATGGAAAAGCTGGTTAATCGGTAATGATCACTATAAATACAATTTATCTCAGACTAGATGGTCTAGATTAGTACCGCAAAATTGGCGGAATAGAATCAATCCAAATTTTATGGTTCAAAATAAAAACTCAACCCATTTTTATTCATATGAAAAAGACCGATTAATTCATTACAAGAAAGAAAACAATTATGCATATGCAGTAAATTCATTACCGAACCAAAAAGATAAATTAAAAAACTACAAATATGATCTTTTATCAAATAAATATCTGAATTATGAAGATAAGAAAGGTTCATATATTTATGGGTCGCCATTCCAAGTAAACGAGGCAAAAAGGATTTCCTATAATTACAATAATTATAATCCCGAACTTTTTTATTTGCCGAGAGATATAGATCTTGGTAACTATCTACGAGAAGATTCTATTATTGATAGGGATAAAAATCCGGATAGAAAATATTTTGATTGGAGAACTATTAATTTTTGTCTTAGAAAAAAGATCGATATTGAGGAATGGAGAAATAGAGATATCTGGGCCAGCGCCAACATTAATAAAAATACTAAGACTCGGACTAATTATTATCAAATAATTGATAAAATGGATAAAACAAAAATGGATAAGAAAGTGTTTATGAATCCCCCGATTCATAAACAAATCTGCCCAACCAATCAAACAAAAACATTTTTGGACTGGATGGGAATGAATGAAGAAATCCTAAATTGTCCGATATCAAATCTAGAACTTTGGTTTTTACCAGAATTTGTGTCACTTTATAATACATATAAGATTCAACCGTGGATCATACCAATCAATTTACTTCTTTTTAAATTGAATATAAATAAAAACATTAGTCAAAATATCAACGAAAAGAAAAAAAAAGATAGATTAAGATTATATAATCAAAAAAAATCTCTTGAATTAGAGAATCAAAATCAAGAAGAAAACCAACAGCCAGTCCAAGGAGATCTTGGATCATATGCACAAAATAACAAAAATATTGGATCTGATCCATCGAAAAAAAAAAAAAATGTTAAAGAAGATTATCGGGGATCATACATTCAAAAAAGCAAAAATCAAAATAAATCCATGATAGGAGCGGAACTAGATTTCTTCCTGAAAAGATATTTTCTTTTTCAATTGAAATGGGATAATGCTTTTAATCAAAAAATACTAAATAATATCAAGGTATATTGCCTACTCCTTAGATTGAGAAATCCAAAGGAAATTGCTATATCCTCTATTCAAAGGGACGAAATAAGTTTGGATGTAATGCTGATTCCGAAGTCTACAACTCTTACAAAATTGATAAAAAGGGGACTATTGATTATTGAACCAGCTCGGCTATCCATAAAATGGGACGGACAATTTATCATGTACCAAACCATAGCTATTTCACGGGTGCATAAGAGTAAGCGCCAAACTAATCGAAGATACCAAGAAAAACGAAATGTTGATAAGAATGGTCTTAATGAATCCATTGCACGACATGAAAATGGGAATAGAAACGATCATTTTTATGATTTTATTGTTCCTGATAATTTTTTATCTCCTAGACGTCGTAGAGAATTGAGAATTCTCATTTGTTTCAATTCAAGAAATGTCAATGTTGGGGATAGAAATCAAGTATTTTGCAATGGGAACAATGTAAAGCGCTGTGGTCAATTTTTTTATGAGGATAAGCATCTTGATGTAGATACAAATCGATTTATTAAGTTCAAATTATTTCTTTGGCCAAATTATCGATTCGAAGATTTTGCTTGTATGAATCGCTATTGGTTTGATACCAATAATGGTAGTCGTTTCGTTATGTCAAGGATACATATGTATCCACGATTGATAATTAGTTGATGATACATTTACATTACATGGATCAAGCGGCATCTCTGACATGGTATATGAACACAAACAAATATATACAGCCTTATGTTGTTATATTAGATTATGGTACATGATACTGATTACCTGACCTTGATCTTAGCAATTCTATCTAGTAAGTAATGAGTCGTCAGAATCTTCTTATCTTAGGTCAAAATTCTTATCTTTTGTAGGTTAGAAATTTTTTATCTATATTTGAATAAAATAAAAAAAAAAATTGTATTGATTATCAATTAAGTGAATTAAAAAAAAAGAAGTATACGAATAAATCCCGATTATTGTGTATAACAAATTAAAATGACTGGCATTATTATTACTGATTAGTAAAATCTATATTTGTAATGTAAATAAAGAAAAAGGGACGCAGAATTTTTTGTTATGGTTAAAAATTTATTCATTTCAGTTATTTCGCAAGAAGAAAAAAAAGAAAATAGGGGGTCTGTTGAATTTCAAGTATTAAGTTTCACCAATAAGATACGTAGACTTACTTCCCATTTGGAATTGCACAGAAAAGACTATTTATCTCAGAGAGGTCTACGTAAAATTCTGGGAAAACGTCAACGACTCCTGGCTTATTTGTCAAAGAAAAATAGAGTACGCTATAAAGAATTAATTAGTCAATTGGATATTCGGGAGCCAAAAACTCGTTAAGTTCATTTTTTTTTTTATTTATAATATTTATAATTCTAATTATTATAAATATTAATTCTTATTTTTATTATTATAAATATTAATTCTTATTTTTAATGAACTTCATTTGGTTTTCAGCAATTCGTGGAATAATGAATCGGGGAAAAAATATATGACTGTACCGACTACAAGAAAAGACCTCATGATAGTCAATATGGGTCCTCAACACCCATCAATGCACGGTGTTCTTCGACTCATCATTACTCTAGATGGGGAAAATGTTATTGACTGTGAACCCGTATTGGGTTATTTACACAGAGGAATGGAAAAAATTGCGGAAAATCGAACAATTATACAATATCTTCCTTATGTAACACGTTGGGATTATTTAGCTACTATGTTTACAGAGGCAATAACGGTAAATGGACCAGAACAGTTGGGAAATATCCAAGTACCGAAAAGAGCGAGCTATATTAGAGTAATTATGCTAGAACTGAGTCGTATAGCTTCTCATTTGTTATGGCTTGGCCCTTTTATGGCAGATATCGGTGCGCAGACCCCTTTCTTCTATATTTTCCGAGAGAGGGAATTGATATATGACCTATTCGAATCTTCCACAGGTATGCGAATGATGCATAATTATTTCCGTATCGGAGGGGTGGCTGCTGATCTACCTTATGGCTGGATAGATAAATGCTTGGATTTCTGTGATTATTTTTTAACAGGGGTTACTGAATATCAAAAGCTTATTACGCGTAATCCTATTTTTTTGGAACGAGTTGAAGGGGTGGGTATTATTAGTGGAGAGGAAGCAATAAATTGGGGTTTATCGGGACCAATGCTACGAGCTTCCGGAATTCCGTGGGATCTTCGTAAAATTGATCATTATGAGTCTTACGACGAATTTGATTGGGAAGTACAATGGCAAAAAGAGGGAGATTCACTAGCCCGTTATTTAGTCCGAATCGGTGAAATGGTGGAATCCATCAAAATTATTCAACAAGCCCTGGAAGGAATTCCCGGAGGGCCCTATGAGAATTTAGAGGTACGGCGTTTTGATAAAACAAAGGATTCTGAATGGAATGATTTTGATTATCGATTCATTAGTAAGAAACCTTCGCCCACTTTTGAATTGTCTAAACAAGAACTTTATGTGAGAGTAGAAGCCCCCAAGGGGGAATTGGGAATTTTTCTGGTAGGAGATCGGAGTGTTTTTCCCTGGAGATGGAAAATTCGTCCACCTGGTTTTATCAATTTGCAAATTCTTCCTCAGCTAGTTAAAAAAATGAAATTGGCCGATATTATGACAATACTAGGTAGTATAGATATTATTATGGGGGAAGTTGATCGTTGAAATGATAATTGATACGATAAAAGTACAAGCTATCAATTCTTTTTCCAGATCGGAATCCTTAAAAGAGGTTTATGGGCTCATATGGTTACTTATTCCTATTTTTACTCCTGTATTTGGAATCATAATAGGAGTGCTGGTAATTGTGTGGTTAGAAAGACAAATATCTGCGGGAGTACAACAACGTATTGGACCTGAATACGCGGGTCCTTTTGGAATTCTTCAAGCTCTAGCAGATGGTACCAAACTACTTTTCAAAGAAGATCTTCTTCCATCTAGGGGGGATATTAGTTTATTCAGTATCGGACCGTCTATCGCGGTCATATCCATTTTACTAAGTTATTCAGTAATTCCCTTTGGTTACCACCTTGTTTTAGCGGATCTCAGTATAGGGGTTTTTTTATGGATTGCCATTTCTAGTATTGCGCCTATTGGACTTCTTATGTCAGGATATGGATCAAATAATAAATATTCCTTTTTAGGTGGTCTACGAGCTGCTGCTCAATCAATTAGTTATGAAATACCATTAACTCCATGTGTGTTATCAATATCTCTACGTGCGATTCGTTGGAACATGTACTTTTTGATTTGACCCATTTTTTCATTTTCGTTCTAGGAAAACAGTGGAATTCTTGAATAAATATCTTCATTTTTTTATTCATCATTCGGGGCGATGAACTAAACCAGATAGTTATATGAGTGAAATAAAACAGCTTTGAAATTGGCAGTAAAAAGATTGAGTCTCATTCCCTAGGTACAAGAGTAAAGCGGACATAAATATATAATACAGTAGAAATGGGGTGCCCCAAGATTGGTTGATTAGCCATCATATCAGAATTTGAAGCGGGTACAAAAGATCGATCACATGGAGTTTTTATTATTGTATGTATTACCATACCGGGGATCGAAGAAATATGAGTGGACGGCTAGGAATACCAAGGTACACAAAGGATTAGTAATGGTGATAATGTAAGTAAATTATCCAAGGGGTTATTTCTGCATAGCATAAAAGGAATCCTGATGGGGCTTTAAATTGGTAGAAATTATCAAGCAGTACCTCCCCACGATCCCGATCCAGAGTATGCCCCTACCCACCGATTAAACCAATTACTATCAGGAACGAAGTAATCCTTTATTTTATTTTTTTTTTTTTAGAGATAGAATTCTTATCATGATGATGATTCATGAACTAATGTTTAATTCTTCTTCGTAATCGCAAGAAATGAGTCGAAATATCTATTGATACAACGAGTATTTTATTGAAGTGTTAAGTTTAACAAAAATATTTCTGAACAAAAAAAAAATGAAATTCTAAAAGATGAGATCAATTCAGAAGCACTTTTTTATTATAGCAGACAGAATTGCATTGGTCTAATTTTTGACTCTCCGATATATCTTTACTCTATCTACCCTATAAGATAAGACGCGTATATCGAGATAATATTGAACCAGTCCTTAAATTTATTTGTGGCCATCGAGGAGCCGTATGAAACTTAAGTCTCATGTACGGTTTTGCAATAGCGATGGAAATAGTGATGTTATCATCGACTATGATTATCTAACAGTTCAAGTACAGTTGATATAGTTGAGGCGCAGTCAAAATATGGTTTTTTGGGTTGGAATCTGTGGCGCCAACCTATAGGGTTTACTGTTTTTCTAATTTCTTCCCTAGCAGAGTGCGAGAGATTACCTTTTGATTTACCAGAAGCAGAGGAAGAATTAGTAGCAGGTTATCAAACAGAATATTCAGGTATAAAATTTGGTTTATTTTACGTTGCTTCCTATCTAAATCTACTAGTTTCTTCATTATTTGTAACAGTTCTTTACTTGGGCGGCTGGAATCTATCTATTCCGTACATATTAATTCCTGAGTTTTTTGGAATAAATGAAATAGGTGGAATCTTTGTAACAACAATTGGTATCTTTATTACATTAGCTAAAGCTTATTTGTTCCTGTTCATTCCTATTACAACAAGATGGACTTTACCTAGGATGAGAATGGACCAACTATTAAATCTTGGGTGGAAATTTCTTTTACCTATTTCTTTAGGTAATCTATTATTGACAACTTCTTCCCAACTTTTTTCATTGTAACGGGATATTAAAAATTCATAACTTCTCTCAAACAATAGAAAGAAACATCAAATTATTCATAGATATTCAAGATATGTTTCCCATGGTAACCGGGTTCATGAATTATGGCCAACAAACAGTAAGGGCTGCAAGGTATATCGGTCAAAGTTTTATGATTACCCTATCCCATGCTAATCGTTTACCTGTAACTATTCAATATCCTTATGAAAAATTGATCACATCAGAGCGTTTCCGCGGTCGAATCCACTTTGAATTTGATAAATGCATTGCTTGTGAAGTATGTGTTCGGGTATGCCCTATAGATCTCCCCGTTGTTGATTGGAAATTGGAAACTGATATTCGAAAGAAACGATTGCTTAATTACAGTATTGATTTCGGAATCTGTATATTTTGTGGTAACTGTGTTGAGTATTGTCCAACGAATTGTTTATCAATGACTGAAGAATATGAACTTTCTACTTATGATCGTCACGAGTTGAATTATAATCAAATTGCTTTGGGTCGGTTGCCAATGTCAGTAATTGGAGATTCCACAATTCGAACAATTAGGAATTCGACTCAAATCAAAAAAGGCACGGCTAAACCACTTGATTCAAAAACAATTACCAATTACTAAGATTCCGTTTTGATTGAAAGTAGCGAAGCTTCCTTCATTTTATTTTGCTTAGACAATAACTAAAAATCCTAAAGGGGTTGAGAGTCATTATTTTCATATATTCATAAAAATATATTTATCTATTCTCTGTATATTAAAATACTACATTACATACAGTATATATATATAAATATCATATCTGTGATTATAATATATAAATAAAAAAAAGAAAATAGAATAATTATTCTATACTCTAAATAATTTAAATAATTGAATCGAGAAATTTTTGAAATGCAATTTTGAACGAAACTTTCAGATAAACAAATGGTATTCAATCATTCATATAATAAATAAACATATCTACATCAACCCACACACGACCCTATATTGATTTAATTCAATTAGAAGGGTATCAAAAAATAGGTAACCTCTTCTTTTTTTTTGTTTGTTCAATAAGGTCATGAAAAATTTCTACTTAATTTATCTTTTATTTTACATAGAATGGATTTGCCTGGACCAATACATGATTTTCTTTTAGTTTTTTTGGGATTGGGTCTTATAGTGGGAAGTCTAGGAGTGGTATTACTTACCAATCCCATTTTTTCTGCCTTTTCGTTGGGATTGGTTCTTGTTTGTACATCCTTATTCCATATTCCATCGAACTCCCATTTTGTAGCTGCTGCACAGCTTCTTATTTATGTGGGAGCAATAAATGTATTAATTGTATTTGCCGTGATGTTTATGAATGGTTCAGAATATTACAAAGATTTCTATCTTTGGACTGTTGGAGATGGAGTCACTTCACTGGTTTGTACAAGTATTTTTTTTTCATTAATTACTACTATCCCAGATACATCATGGTACGGTATTATTTGGACTACAAGGTCAAACCAGATTATAGAGCAGGACTTGATAAATAATGGTCAACAAATTGGGATTCATTTATCAACAGATTTTTTTCTTCCATTTGAACTTATTTCGATAATTCTTTTAGTTGCCTTGATCGGTGCAATTGCTATGGCTCGTCAGTACTAAATAGTTCGAAATTTAATAATAAAAAATTATATTAATTAAATTAATATAGACTTGTTCTTTTCTTCTTTAAAATATTTTTTTTTATTGTTCATGTATAAATATAAAGATAAAGTATAAAAAAAAGGAAAAACAAAAAACGGAATTTTTATCTATTTATATCTATTTTCTATTACCAATACCTTTTTGCGTACTTTATGAAATTTTATTTTAGTCAATTGAATCGGTGAAATTGTTGTTCATATTGAAATGAATCGAGATTGATGAGGAGTTGTTCAATGATGCTCGAACATGTACTTGTTTTGAGTGCCTATTTATTATGCATTGGTATCTATGGATTGATTACAAGTCGAAATATGGTTCGAGCGCTTATGTGTCTTGAGCTTATACTGAATGCAGTTAATATAAATTTCGTAACATTTTCGGATTTATTTGATAGTCGCCAATTAAAAGGAGACATTTTCTCGATTTTTGTTATAGCAATTGCAGCTGCTGAAGCAGCTATTGGATTAGCTATTGTTTCATCAATTCATCGTAACAGAAAATCAACTCGTATCAATCAATCGAATTTGTTGAATAAATAGGGTTTATAAAAAAATATATAGAGTATCTGCCAATAAAAAAATGGGTATGTGCAGCATATAGTGCTATTTGATAAAATGTAATAAATCAAAGTATCTTGGCCTTCTTTCATGAGCAGATCCAGAAGTAGATTGATTCTGGTAAATCTACTAAATCATTGATTCATCTGGTGTCTACAATATATAATTCATTTACTACTTTACTAGATCGAAATTTTATGATGTTAAAAAAAAATTATAGATCCAATGTCACATTCAGTAAAGATTTATGATACATGTATAGGGTGTACTCAATGTGTACGAGCTTGCCCCACAGATGTATTAGAGATGATACCCTGGGACGGGTGTAAAGCTAAACAAATTGCTTCTGCTCCAAGAACAGAAGACTGTGTAGGTTGTAAAAGGTGTGAATCCGCTTGCCCAACCGATTTTTTGAGTGTCCGGGTTTATTTATGGCACGAGACAACTCGTAGCATGGGTCTAGGTTATTGATACGTTCGATAAAATTCCACTTGAATCCATCATTTTTTATCTTTACCGACAAAACCCGTACTCGAGAAAAGAAAAAATTATTAGTTTGATTATTATATATATTTCTTTTCTCGAGTACGGGTTTTCGGGTCAAAGTCAAAGTAAGTGTATCTTGTTTTTACCACGAATGATTTTCCTTGGTTAACTATAATTGTTGTTTTGCCGATATTCGCGGGTACTTTCATTTTCTTTTTCCCTCATAGAGGAAATAAGGTTATTAGGTGGTATACTATTTGTATATGCCTATTAGAACTACTTCTAATGGCCTATGTATTCTGTTATCATTTCCAATTGGATGATCCATTAATCCAATTGGAGCAAGATTATAAATGGATCAATTTTTTTGATTTTCATTGGAGACTGGGAATTGATGGGCTTTCCATAGGACCCATTTTACTCACAGGATTCATCACTACTTTAGCTACTTTAGCGGCTTGGCCAGTTACTCGAGATTCAAAATTGTTCCATTTCCTTATGTTAGCAATGTACAGCGGCCAAATAGGATTATTTTCTTCTCGAGATCTTTTACTTTTTTTTATCATGTGGGAATTAGAATTAATTCCTGTCTACCTACTTTTATCCATGTGGGGAGGGAAGAAACGTTTGTACTCAGCTACAAAGTTTATTTTGTACACCGCGGGGGGTTCCATTTTTCTCTTAATGGGAGTTCTAGGTATGGGTTTATATGGTTCCAATGAACCAACATTAAATTTTGAAACATCAGCCAATCAGCCGTATCCTGTGGCATTGGAAATACTATTCTATTTTGGATTTCTTATTGCTTATGCTATCAAATTACCGATTATACCTCTACATACATGGTTACCAGATACCCATGGGGAAGCCCATTACAGTACATGTATGCTTTTAGCTGGAATCTTATTAAAAATGGGAGCATATGGATTGGTTCGTATCAATATGGAATTATTACCCCATGCTCATTCTATATTTTCTCCCTGGTTGATGATAGTAGGTGCAATTCAAATAATCTATGCAGCTTCAGCATCTCCGGGTCAGCGTAATTTAAAAAAGAGAATTGCCTATTCCTCTGTATCTCATATGGGTTTCATAATTATAGGAATTAGTTCCATAACTGATACAGGACTCAACGGGGCCCTTTTACAAATGATCTCTCATGGATTTATCGGTGCTGCACTTTTTTTCTTGGCAGGAACGAGTTACGATAGAACACGTCTTGTTTATCTAGATGAAATGGGGGGAATAACTATCCCAATGCCAAAAATATTTACAATGTTCAGTAGCTTTTCGCTGGCTTCTCTTGCATTGCCTGGAATGAGTGGTTTTGTTGCAGAATTTGTAGTATTTTTTGGATTAATTATGAGCCAAAAATTTCTTTTAATGCCAAAAATACTAATAACTTTTGTAACGGCAATTGGAATGATATTAACTCCTATTTATTCATTATCTATGTTACGTCAGATGTTCTACGGATATAAGCAATTTCATTCTCAAAATTCTCATTTTTTAGATTCTGGGCCGCGAGAACTATTTCTTTCAATCTGTATTTTTCTACCCGTAATAGGTATTGGTATTTATCCGGATTTCGTTCTCTCACTATCAATTGACAAGGTAGAAACTATTATATCTAATTATTTTTATAGATAGTTAGTTTTTATTTTATAATAAAAAAGTTAAAAAAATGAATTTACTTTAACTTAATAAAATAAACTTCAATTGTAATCAACTATTTTTGTAGTTTTTGAAAATCATTTGAATCAAGTCAAATGATTTTCAAAAACTCGTACAAACTTTCGTTATCTATGCTTATGCGATTCCTATTATGTATTTGCTATTCTATTCGTAACTGCTTTTTTTTTTTCAATTCAATGTTAATGCGAATGAACCATAACTATGTAGCCCTATTCCTAATAGATTTACTCCAAAATAGCATATCCAAATTATAAAAAATCCTATAGAAGCCACAATTGCAGAATTTGAGCCTTGCAAATTTGCATTTGTTCTAGTATGTAAATAAATTGCGAATATTGTCCAAGTAATAAATGCCCAAGTTTCTTTTGGGTCCCAATTCCAGTAGGATCCCCACGCTTCATTAGCCCATACTGCTCCCGAAAGAATACCTATGGTTAAAAATAGAAAACCGAGACTAATGACACGAGAACTCCAACAATCCAATTGCTGAATTAATTGATGCCTGTGATAATTTCTAAACGAAATAAAACAATTGTTTTGTAAAACATGGCTTATTTCATTCACGTATTGAATTTTTCCAAATGAAAATGACCTAAAATGGTTGTTTTTACATTTAACATTTTTTTTTTTATTTTTTCGAAATGTAATGGCTAGAAGAGCTACTGATAATAATGATCCGCAGAGAAGAGATGCATAGCTCAATACCATCATACTTACGTGCATCATTAACCACTGTGATTGTAGAGCAGGTACTAATATTGTGGATTGATGCATTTCAGTTAAAAGACCTGAGGTGGCAAATCCTTGAGTCAAAATAGCACTGGGTGCAGTTATTGCACTTAGAAGATTTTTTTGTTTTCTAAAAAAAGGAAGCATATGAATAATGGATAAACTCCATGAAAGGAACATTAATGATTCATATAAATTACTTAAGGGTAAATGCCCCGAATAAATCCAACGAATAACTAATAATCCTGTTATACATAAAAAAGCGGCTACCATTCCTTTTTCCGACGAATCATATAATCCTACGATTTCGTGGACTAATAAGTTAATCAAATAAATCGTCAGTACGATTGAAACAATCGACAAGGAAATGTGAGTTAATATATGTTCTAAAGTAAAAAATATCATAAAAAATCCTAAAAAGGATATCCTCCAAGAATGGAATGGAGATCTTAAATTATATTCTATCCATTATAGGAATTATTATAGTATTTATTTGACTAGTATTTCTTTTTTAGAAATATGCCGCTACTCGGACTCGAACCGAGATGCTCTAGCACTGCTTCCTAAGAGCAGCGTGTCTACCGATTTCACCATAGCGGCTTGCTCGAAATCATAATAGCCCATTCATTTTTAATCGTCGAGATTGGAGGAGTAAATTCAATGCAATATTTATTTTGCCGAAAGATTCAAAATATCCTTTAAATTACTATTTAAACGTTCAATAATTATTACCTTACTTAATTGTAGTGTGAGGTGGGGCTATTGTTGTTAGTTTTAAAACCGCACTGAATGGTTTTTCGTGTGGTTTAAGTTCTTTAAAAATTTTAGAATTGTAAGGAGGTTTAAAATGTTTGTTGGATAGGTTGAAAACTGGATTAACTATAAATTGCCAATTGCTAGGATTTAAATTGTACCCATAATTCGTGGTACTATTTATCAAACTAATTAAGTATTAGTCAAACCAATTAGTAGGCTGTAGATATACCAGTGAAAATTTGTCTTCAATATTTCGAAAACGATTTTTCATTATGGAATGTATATTGTGCTTTATGGATAGGTATCTTAATGTATTCTATAGTTAAAGTTAAGTTAAAACATAGAATATATATTCGGAATCCAGAACCCCATAAGCCTTTTAAAATAAAAAAGAAAAATATTATTTTTGTAAAAAGTGAATCGATGGGGAAAATAACAATCCCCATCCCACAAAAACCCACTAACGAAAAAAAGAAAACTTTGTAAAGAAAAAAATGATATATTGTGCCTAATTTTTCGAGCCTTTGTCTAGTAGACACAAAAATGTTATCCTACAACATACGACAATAGAAAATTGCATCTCATTAAGTTTACCATATTAATGGTAATTTCTTATCTTATAAATTATCGAATTCGTTGGTTCATATCGATTAAGATTATTCCAAGACTTTTCCAAGTCTTTATTAGAAAATATATTATATTACTTGTTTGTTGTACAAAAAAGCTTTTAGAATTCCCGGTCGAAAGGGATTTTGCTAAAGAAAAAGCTTTTATTTCTGCCCAATATATTTTTCAAAAAATTATTACGAATATGCTTTTTGGACATAGAAATACGCTTTTTTTTAACCGCTATTCAAAAATGCAGAGGTTATTCATTTTATAGTGAAATGTGGAAGACATTTATTTTTCAAAAAAATATATAATTTTTTATTACTAAAATTTACATACAATATTTTGAAGAAAGAATTATTTATACTGACTAGTATTATATATATATAACTATATTCGAATGAAGATATTTATATATATACATGGTATTCATGGCTATAGAAATCGAGTTGCTTTCCATTGGTAAAAAAGAATCAAAAAGAGTTTCAATTGTCCATTTTTGCCATGTTGCATTTCATGTAATTTCAAAAAATAAATCGAAAAGTTTAAGAACCCTTACCTAATTTAAGAAAACTAGACTGTAAAACTCTTTCTATTAATTGTAATTGATCGAGGATCAAGAAAGTAGATCTAATCTAATTAAAATTAGAAAAAATGAGTATCCATTAGTAATAAATTTAGTAAACGATATGTTATTTGAACCAGACATTTTTATTATTATTGCAGCTCTGTGCAAACTGAAGTGATGAGTAACAAATCGACGAACATCAATAAAATGAATCACAAGTATAAGTTTAAGTTGCTTTATTGAAAGAAATATAAGCAACTCACTCAGTTTCCCAACGGACTAGTTCACAACCGATTAATGATTCCGAATTCTGAATTCCGAATCAATTAACGAAAATAAGAAAATAATCTCCTTGTTTTTTTGTTTATCGGGTTGAGTTATTGGTGGATCATAGGATACTCGGAATCAAGTACTTTTTTTTCATAATTTTTTGACTTGTTTTCATTTTTTGACTTGTTTTATGTATATAAACTAAATTATTGTAATAATGAAATGATTGAAAACATTATATTCTCGATGTTCATATATCTTAATCGTTAATTAAAAAAAAAGAATAACTTTATCAGACTTAATCGTTTTTATTTAACTATTTGGAAATCATCAGAATTCTTAATTCTATTTCTATATTAATTCTATTTCTATTAAAGTCTTTTCATATCTTGATTTTTTTTTGCTCCGTTCTAAAAGAGTTGGTGAATCGGAAACAATTTAACAATAAAAAAAGGTTTATTTTTTATGGAATATACGTATCAATATGCGTGGATCATACCTTTCGTCCCCCTTCCGGTTCCTATAGCAATAGGGGTAGGCCTTTTTCTTTTCCCCGCGGCAACAAAAAATATTCGTCGTATATGGGCTTTTCTTAGTGTTTTATTACTAAGTATCGTTATGATTTTTTCCGCCAATCTGTCTATTCAGCAAATAAATGGCAGTCCATCCTACCAATATGTATGGTCTTGGACCCTAAATAATGATTTTTCTTTAGATTTAGGCCACTTAATAGATCCGCTTACTTCCATTATGTTAATATTAATAACTACTGTTGGAATAATGGTTCTTATTTATAGTGACAATTATATGTCTCATGATCAAGGCTATTTGACATTTTTTGCTTATATTAGTTTTTTTAACGCTTCGATGCTGGGATTAGTTACTAGTTCAAATTTGATACAAATTTATATTTTTTGGGAATTAGTTGGAATGTGTTCGTATCTATTAATAGGTTTTTGGTTCACACGACCCCTTGCCGCAACTGCTTGTCAAAAAGCGTTTGTAACTAATCGTGTAGGGGATTTTTTTTTATTTTTAGGAATCTTAGGTCTTTATTGGATAACGGGGAGTTTTGAATTTCGGGATTTGTTTGAAATAGCCAATAATTTGATTGATAATAATGGGGACAATTCTTTATTTCTTACTTTGTGTGCTTCCCTATTATTTGTAGGTTCGGTTGCCAAGTCTGCGCAATTCCCTCTTCATGTATGGTTACCTGATGCTATGGAAGGCCCTACTCCTATTTCGGCTCTTATACATGCTGCTACTATGGTAGCAGCAGGAATTTTTCTTGTAGCTCGACTTTTTCCTCTTTTTACAGTCATACCTTACATACTGAATATAATTTCTTTGGTAGGTATAATAACAATACTATTAGGAGCTACTTTAGCTCTTGCTCAAAGAGACATTAAAAGAAGTCTAGCCTATTCTACAATGTCGCAATTGGGCTATATTATGTTAGCTTTAGGTATGGGATCTTATCGAACTGCTTTATTTCATTTGATCACTCATGCCTATTCGAAAGCATTATTGTTTTTAGGATCTGGCTCCATTATTCATTCAATGGAAACTATTGTTGGGTATTCCCCAGATAAAAGCCAGAATATGGTTCTTATGGGTGGTTTAAAAAAATATGTCCCAATTACAAAAATTTCATTTTTTTTAGGCACGCTTTCTCTTTGTGGTATTCCACCTCTTGCTTGTTTTTGGTCCAAAGATGAAATTCTTAATGATAGTTGGTTGTATTCACCCATTTTTGCAATAATAGCTTGTTTCACAGCAGGATTAACTGCATTTTATATGTTTCGGATGTATTTACTTACTTTTGAAGGTCATTTAAATAGTAATTGTAAAAATTACAGCGGCAAAAAAAATAATGTGTTCCATTCAATATCTATCTGGGGAAAAAAAGGAAAAAAAGTAAAACAAAATAATTTGATTTTATCAACAATGAATCATAATCAAAGAATTTCTGTTTTTTCTAAAAAAGTATATCCTATTGTTGGTAATGTAGTAACCAATATGATGGGGCCTCTTATTACTATAAAAAATTTGTCCAATAAAAAAATTTCCACATATCCTTATGAATCGGACAATACTATGTTATTACCACTTCTTATATTGGTCTTAGTTACTTTGTTCGTTGGATCCATAGGAATTCCTTTTGGTCAAGGAATAATTCATTTAGATATATTATCCAGATGGTTAACTCCATCAATAAACTTTTTACATTCAAATTATGATTTTGATTGGGATGAATTTGTGATAAATGCTATTTTTTCAGTCAGTATAGCATATTTCGGAATATTTATAGCGTTTCTTTTCTATGGGCCTGCTTATTCCAATTTTAATAATTTGAACTTAAAAAATTTATCTGTTCAAATGGGTCCTAGGAGAATTATTTGGGACAAAATACTCCATTTTATATATAATTGGTCATATAATCGTGGTTACATAGACGCTATTTATACAAAAACCTTAACTACAGGTATAAGAGGGCTGGCAGAACTAAGTTATTTTTTTGATAAACAAGTAATTGATGGAATTACGAATGCTGTTGCTATTCTAAATTTATTTGTAGCAGAAATTCTTAAATATGTAGGCGGAGGACGAATCTCTTCTTATCTCTTCTTTTACTTATTTTATGTATTTATTTTTATAATAGTTACTGTATTTTTAATTTACAATTGAAAATGTAAATCAAAAGTGTTTTTTATTTTTTCTTCAAATTCTCGGTAATCAGTAGTAAGGGCAGTAGGAAGAGCGATATCATGAAGTTTGTTTATCCAAAGAGTTTCGATAGAATCTTCTATCGAGTTTATTAAATACTCGTTCATGTTTGAACCTGAATACAATTCTTTGATTGTTCCACGATGGGGTCCATTCAAAAGAGGATCATATATTTTAGGTAAGCATTCTTGTTCAGTCTCATCATTGCACAATCTAGTTCTTTTTTCGAGTACATCCATAGCAAGAGACCCCTTGTCTAGAGCTTCA